AATTGGCGTATTACCAAATCACGCGCCTATTGCCACAGCTGTAGATATAGGTATTTTGAGAATACGCTTTAATGACCAATGGTTAACGATGGCTCTGATGGGCGGTTTTGCTAGAATAGGTAATAATGAGATCACCGTTTTAGTAAATGATGCGGAGAAGAGTAGTGACATTGATCCCCAAGAAGCTCAGCAAACTCTTGAAATAGCGGAAGCCGGCTTGAGGAAAGCTGAAAGTAAGAGACAAACAATTGAGGCAAATCTAGCTCTCAGACGAGCTAGGACACGAGTAGAGGTTCTCAATGTGATTTCGTAACTAGTCGGTGCGCCCCAATCGAATAATCCTAATCAAAAGAATTTGTGTTTATACACATATGGATTCTTCCGATTGAATCCAATCAAATACAATCAAGGGGAATCGGATTCTGATGTAAGGAAAAAAGTTTTAGTTTCAATTCGAAAATCAAATCGAATAGGATAGAAAAGATACAAAATCAGTAAGTAGAAAAACTTATTAGATACCATTGACCATGGTATCTAATAAGTTCTACCTACTATTGGATTTGAACCAATGACTCCCGCCGTATGAAAGCAATACTCTAACCACTGAGTTAAGTAGGTCATTTATCATTATAAGGAGAAAAAAAAAAAAAGACCCCTCCCATTGATGGATTATAAATCCAATAAGACTTCGAAGCAATACCAATCAAAAAGATCAAAGAGATACGATGTTGGATCATGGGATATTCATCTTGACAAGAAATTATCTCCATAATATGATAAAATATGTATCACAAGCACAAGGGCTATAGCTCAGTTAGGTAGAGCACCTCGTTTACACGTGCGCCAATGTTTTTCAGAAGAGTCCATCATGCAATCAAAGAATTGATCTTTTTGAGAAATCAATGTCTGACTCCAGGATTTTTAGGGAACAAAACAAGAGAACAATAGCCTGACAAATGGTTCGGTTCGATTCAGGTTCCCATTTAGGAACAAAATGGAATCCATCATTGATTTGAGATATTGATAAGGTGAATACCTAGTCTATTCAATGCTAGGCATAATGAGTATAAGGACCTCAAAAATTCTCTTTTTGTCCTATGAACCTTAAGGCGTATGAAGTTTCATATTTGATTCTTTAATCAGGATGATAGAGACTCCATTTAACTTAGGTTAATCTAGGCCAGAAGCAAACCTACGTCAAGATAACCTTTCTTTGAAACACTTTGGTAGTGCTCCTATATCACAATCCAAATAATGAATCCGAGCACGTGGAGCCATTTCCTTATTTTTCTGTCAAGAAAAAAAATATGGTAGACTAACTGATATTTCTAGCAGTTAATGAAAGAGCCCAATGCAAAAAAAAATGCATGTTGGGTCTTTGAAAGAGTTCGAATCATTTTGATAAGAATCAGTTCGATCTCTTTTACCGAGAAGGTCTACGGTTCGAGTCCGTATAGCCCTATAATAATATAATAATCCAAATTGAAATACAAAAAGTTCTATAGTTTTCATTTACTCAATTACTGTATTTTTTGTTGTTTGTAACCGGTCGCTCGTGGTTGCTTGGTTCATCGAAATAAAATCATTCCCATAAGCTTGCTTATGGGGGGCTCGTTCAGAGCAGAACATAAAACGGAAAACAAAAGCCCATTTCAATCGTTATTTTTTTTTTTCGAATCTCGGATAAAGAAACCTAGTAATTCATTTTTTTCGTATGTGAATTCCATATGATTTTGCCTCCAAAAATTCACCAAAAATGAGTGGGTATACCAAGGAAAAGAAGTCTCACTAACTCTTTGATTGTGGACAGTAAAGGAGGCAAAATCATGACATGAATCCGGTTAAAAATGAAAACTCCAACCTAACCCCACTCAAATCGAATAGTAAGTCACATGGATATAGGAACGGATTACTGTATTTGTCGACACGTCCGCGTTTGAAAAACGAAGATCTTTTCATAAACAGAAAACAAAATAGATATAGAAAATAGAATCAAAATCGATTGCATTTCGAATTCAAATATTAAAAAATTCGAAATCAAAATGAGAATTCTATTTGGAATTTTTTTTTTTTTTTCTAAAAGGCCGAAGCGAGGTGAAAGCAAGAGAGTTTTATTTGTTTTGTTTGTATAAGAGATTTATACTATACTGAAATAAAATCGAAGGAAGTGTAATGAAAATAGGAGTACAATCGAGAAACGAGACATCACAGCAAACAAGTGAAACTGTGTGGTTCGACCAAAATGCATTTTGGTTTTGACTAACCTGTTACCGATGACTTGACAATGAATTCCAATTCGAATCGACGAATTCGGTATATTTTCCACATTCAAAGGAGTTCGTCTATGTTTCTGCTTTACAAATATGATATTTTCTGGGCATTTCTAATAATATCAAACGTTATTCCTATTTTGGCATTTCTAATTTCCGCAGTTTTAGCCCCGATTAGCAAAGGACCAGAGAAGCTTTCTAGTTATGAATCGGGTATAGAACCGATGGGC